ATCAGAGGAATAATTGGGACTAGGGTCTCGAATTTATTAATAGAAGTATCTATTAGAAATGAATTCTCTAGCATTTGAATCCTTACCACCGAAGTGTTTAGTCGTACACTTGAAAGATAGCCCAGAAAATATAAGAAATGATTGTATAATTGGTTTATATGGATCCTGTCCGGTAGAGACCACAAGTAAAAATGACATTGCCAAAAATGGACAAGGTGAGATTTCCATTTCTTCATCAGAAGATGAGTCCCCTTTGAAGCCAGAATGGATTTTCCTTGATATCTGACATAATGCATGAAAGGGTCCTTGAACAACCATAGGGTCTTCTGAAAATCATTACGAAGCACTACTACAAGATGTTCTATTTTTCCATAGAAATGTGTTCGCTCAAGAAAAGTTCCAGAGGATGTTGATCGTAAATGAGAAGATTGTTTACGGAGAAACACTAATACGGATTCACATTCATATACATGAGAATTATATAGTAACAAGAAGAATCTGTGATTCTCTTTTGAAAAAAGAGAAATGGATTTCTTTGGAGTAATGAGACTATTCGAATTACGATACTCGTGGAGAAAGAATCGCAATAAATGCAAAGAGGGGGCATCTTGTATCCAGCAGTGAAGGGTTTGAACCAAGATTTCCAGATGGATGGGATGAGGTATTAGTATATCTGACACATGATTTAAATGTGATAATTTGTCCTCGAAAAAGGGAAATATTGAATGAATAGATCGTGAATTATGAGATTTTGCTATTTCTTTTTCTTCTAGGGAAGATACTAATCGCAGCGAGAATGGAATTTCCATAATGACTGCAAAACCCTCTGATACCATTTGAAAATAAAAATTCTTGTTGTGCCCAACGAAAATAGATTCGTTGGAATCATTAACCGAAAGAATCAAATGATTCTGTTGATGCATTCGAGTAATTAAACGTTTCACAATTAGTGAACTGGATTTATTGTCATAACCGAAATTTTCCATAGGTTCGTAAAAAATCGATCCATTTAAACCATGATCATGAGCAAGTGCGTAGATATACTCCTGAAATAGAAGCGGATATAGGAAGTGTTGTTGCCTAGATCTATCTATTTCTAAATATCCTTGTAATTCCTCCATTTGAAATTATACAAAGGCACGGAGGATTTCTTGGGTTATCAAATGATACATAGTGCGATACGGTCAGAACAGGGTCTATAGTAAGAAAAGAATAGATACCCCGGAGACGGGGAGTCCAATGAACGGATCCTCTCTCTTTCCATCCAATTTGTTTGTGTTCGTTATAGTCACAAGAGATGGTTAGAAATCCTTTATTTTTGCAACCCGATCGCTCTTTTGACTTTGGAAGAAATTCTCTTTATCAGTATACCGTTTCTTCTACACATTCGTCTCCACTCCATAATAGAGAAAGAATAAATAGTTAGGATTCATGAAAAAAAAAAGGAATCGATGATCCACTCACAGGAGAACCCTTTCCCGCATCAGGCACTAATCTATTTTTAACGTCTAATTAGATCGGGTAATCATTCGAATTATGAACCGAGCTCGTTGCTTTTGGTTTCCTTATAATTGGAGCCATTAGGGCTCTATCCATTTATTCACTCGACCAAACTGTGAATTGATTTGGTACCGTTCCAAGAATCAAAACAAGATTTTTTACCGACCCAGGAAGTATTCTCAGAGTTCTCCATTGATACGACATGCTGTTTTTTCCATTCATTCCCTTTCAGGATCAGTCGTGGTCTTACAAACCATACCAATGGTATGGACGAATCTGTTGCTTCATCCAAATGTGTAAAAGATCCTAGCCGCACTTAAAAGCCGAGTACTCTACCGTTGAGTTAGCAACCCGTATAAATATGGTGTGTAGATACGATCGGAATCAAAAAAAAAATAAATAAATAAAGAGATTGGATTGCCCTACCCCATCAAAACATTGAACTAGCAACAAATCTAAAAGAAACATTTGATGATCAATTATGAACATCAAAATGTTCAGATCAGATTCAAATACAACGGATTCACGGATAAATATAGATAGATGTAAAAATTTGTGGACCCTCCTGTTTTGATCATTTTTTTTTTTTTCATTATCTTAAGAAGATACTTCCTGTGTCACAGTGAATCCGGCGAACCTAGTGAAGTAAAGAAACAAACTTATGGGACGTAGATAAATAGATCTATTTATCCACGATCGAATTATATTTGATCGATACACCATTGTCAATATAAATTGAATTTTGAGAAAAAAAAATGAAATAAAGAAAATAAAGACTTGTGTTGGATTAGCACTACATAGATAAGAAATGAAGTGTGTGGGGGGGAATAAATAAAGAAGAAGTAGGAAAAAAATCTCTGGTTTTCAATAGAAGTACAAACAATAGCAAGATTGATCCCTTATTTATTCGTAGAGTTCCAACGAAAACCATCTGATTGATGGCAATCCCCTCAATTGCCAGTTATTTCACTCAATCTTTTTTTTTTCTATTTCATAAATTTTATTTCGTTTGATTAATTCGAAGTTCCTTAAATACTTCCGCCTTCTTTGAAATATCATGAACAGTTCCTGTAGGTTGAGCGCCTTTTTCAAGGAAATATAGAATAGCAGGAACATTTGAATAAGTTTGGTTCTTTATCGGATCGTAAAAACCCACTTTACGAAGATCTCTTCCTTCTCTTCGGGATCGAACATCAATTGCAACGATTCGATAGATGGCTCATTGGGATAGATATAGATGAACAATGCCCCCCCTAGAAACGTATAGGAGGTTTTCTCCTCGTACGGCTCGAGAAAGAATGATTCGAATTTATGTATTGTATATAGTGGCAAATGGATCCATAAAATCATCAATTAGATTAGGATTTGAGTCGTTTTTTTTTTTTGGAAGGAATAAAAAAAAAAAAGAAATCTCATTCGTACTCATAACTCAAGTTGGGTAATTCTCAAAGAGCTCGAAGGGAAATCCTTAGACATTTATTGAGCCGTCTCTAACCTCTTTTGTTTGTCTCGTCTAGAATCGATTTTCCTTTCTCATTCTGATATAGTTATTGAGACAATTGAAAATGGCGTTTCCTTGTTCCGGTATCCTTTATCTTTGCTTTGAATCATTGGGTTTAGACATTACTTCGGTGATCCTTAATTGTTTCAAAATGGCAGCAACATACCTTTTGTTCTTTCTATTGAAGAATCATACAAATGGTTGATTCCCCTGTGATACACTTTTGATCGAAATAGTTTTACCAATTCCGACAAATTTTCCCTTTTTTGCTTTTTTATTTGAAACTTGTTCGAATTTGCGATTTCTATATCGAAGATATACTTACGAAGTTGTTCCAACTTATTGACTGGCACTAACCCTAGATCCTTCCCTCTGATAAATGAATCAAGAATTTATGCTCGAGCTCCATCATGTACTATTTACAACCCCCCCAAATGGGGTCCTGGTGGCACAGAACAAACTATGTCGAGCCAAGAGCATCTTCATTGATATATAAAAAAATGGTGGATGCAAGAATCCACAGCCGATCATGTCCTTCAAGTCGCACGTTGCTTTCTACCACATCGTTTCAAACGAAGTTTTACCATAACATTCCTCTAATTTGGACCGGTATGGAATTGATTCAATATGGAATCATGAATAGTCATTGGCTCCATCGGTGCATAGTAGTCCATATTTTATTTTTATATATGTATGAATAGGTATTTCTCTGGGGAAATCTCAGCAAAAAGCCAAATTAACCCATATTCTGTTATAGGAATGAAACACATTTATAAAAAACACGAAGAAATGAGTTGCTTAACACTTATTTACATCTACATCTTCAACATATTGTTATATTGTTCGGTACGATCAATCATGAAAGATCCAATTCCAATTCTTTCTCGAACAACTAAACTAAAGACGAGTCTTTAATTCGATTACCAATACTGGAACAAAATAAAATGAGTCATTAACCAAATAAGCTATTCTAATGAACCGGAAAGGTCGCAAGTGACTCGATAGAATAGATTCACCAATCTCACACTTCTTCGAATAGCGAGGATTTATAAGGTAAGGAATCATAAAAAATAAAATGGTTTCAAGAATTTCCTACTTCGACATCATTATCATTACTATAAATAAGTTTTCCTGTAAAGACTGAATTTAATTTGATCTCTAAATCAATCAAATCAACAAGTCGGCACAATCACAACGAGTAACTAAAAAGTTTAGCAGATATCTCATTGATTAAAGAGACGCGAATTCGATCATCATAAGAGAAATCCATGTTTCTTTTCCAATTGAATCATCAATGATTTAAATCAGATGGATGGGTCGAGAAAAAAATCCAATTTAGTTGTTTTCATGGGGATGGATAGAAAAGAGCTCATGGAAGATAAGATTAAGGTCGCTATTCTTTCATCTGATTGAGAAAATCCAAATCGTAGGAGTATGACCTTTCCGTATCCATCAGATACACCGAACAATTGTCACCGGGGGTCATCGTGTATATTTAAGAGATCACAAATCTTTTTAACCGAAACCGAAATACCGGTGTCACTGAAATAGAACAATAAAACTACATATGGGCATGGTTCATTTTCTACGGATTTTGCTTTATTTCAGGTTCAGCAATTTTTCCATTTCCATAAAGATAAACTAAAGTGAATGGAATCTATGAATCCCCCCCCCCCATCGTTACATTGATTTCCAATTATTCATTGGAGCCTGATGCAAAATAAAAGCAATTAAGTCCAAAGAAAATACATCTGTTTCGTATTGAACTTTATTGTTTGTTAATGAGATCCGGATGACACAGATATTGATTGAAATTGATACCTTCCTTTGCTAATTAACTCGTATCTACACGAATTCTATGGGGATCATGAATCATACTCAAAGCCAATCAAAAAAAGATCCTCTTATGGGATGCTATACCATCTTGTATAGGTACAAAGCCGAATGGGTCCAGATTAATTCGTTGTTTCTATTTTATTTTGCCCCACCCCAGTCTTAGGAGCTTTAATCCCAGTGATGGAATTAGTACCAAGAACTCCTCCTGTTTAGAATTCAGGATCCACATAAAATTAGTCATTTACCCCTATTTACTTTACCTTTCTTCCGCATGTCGACTCAGAATGCATCATGTGGGAATCCAAATTTGATAAATAGGGGGCATAAAGTTTCTCTAAATGACTAACTAACTTCAATATGAATATGAGCGGGGGGGAGGCGGGCATACGCTGAATGGCCACCCAATCCTTTTTTTTTTTTGAATGGAACTTTGATCTTTGTTCCCATCCTACCTATATCAAAAAGATATTTATTTCCATCCACGTGTCATTGACACTCGATTCTGTTTCTGTTTGTGAGAAACAGGATCGAAAGGTAGGATATGATTCTTCTCTGAATCATTAGAAATCAGAAAGAAAGATTGGATCCCATTGTATCCAACATTACACTCTTAAACAGAGGATTGTTAAAGAAAAGAGCACAATCTTTGTTCTGATAGAATCGGTCTGGGACGGAAGGATTCGAACCTCCGAGTAACGGGACCAAAACCCGTTGCCTTACCGCTTGGCCACGCCCCATTGAGATTTCTATTTGACACTAATAACACTAATATGGATATTGGTTGTTCGTCAATTCCAGCCCAAATATCTATGGAATAGGTTGTTGCTAGGATTCGACACGTGTAGATGTAGAATCAAAAGAAATTCATTGATCATTATCTATAATTCAATTAAGATATTGTATGAAAGTATGATTCCTTCTATTCTCATTTGAGAATTGAAGGATTTTTGATTGGGGAAGTTCAAAGAAAAAGAAGGATTTTTTGTTTGGCCTATCTTCTCTTCTTTCTTTATTTTTCCCCAACTCACTAATAATGAAATTCTCCACAAGAGCGAAATTTTTGTTATGCTTAATATCTTTAGTTTGATCTGTATCTGTATTAATTCTGCCCTTCATTCGAGTAGCTTTTTCTTCGCCAAATTACCCGAGGCTTATGCTTTTTTCAATCCAATCGTAGATGTTATGCCAGTCATACCTGTACTCTTTTTTCTCTTAGCCCTTGTTTGGCAAGCTGCTGTAAGTTTTCGATGAGATCTTTAATACTGTCCTAGAAACATTCATGATTGATTCACTAAAAAAGGAAAAATTCTATTCTAACAATTGATAAGATCAGATAAATCTTACATTATGAACTCTCGATTCAAACATTGAAATTCTTTTGGATAGCCGCGATGAATCTGGATCACCTCAGTTTCTCATTCTGACTTTCCGGAGTTCAAAGACCTTATGTATGGTCCCTCACAATACCTAATTGTGGGTATGAAAGATCATTTTGGTAACGAAGGAATCAGAATCTTATTCCAAATGAATTCCTGCAAATTCCTTTCTTTTCACTCCATTTCTTGGTGTCAAAATGGGATATGTGGTACAAAAATAGAGAATCTATTCCCTTATTTCCCCCAAAAATGATCTTGGAGATTGTGTAATGCTTACTCTCAAACTCTTCGTTTACACAGTAGTGATATTCTTTGTTTCTCTCTTCATCTTCGGATTCCTATCTAATGATCCAGGACGTAATCCTGGACGCGAGGAATAAAATAAAAAAATCAGAAGTTTTTCGTTGCTTGATTTCTGAATTTTCTTATGATTTTCTCTATTCCATACATTTAACTAAGATAACAAGGGCTCGAGATTTTTTCGAATTCGAAAGATAACTCTCAAGTGATCAGAGGGAACGGAGAGAGAGGGATTCGAACCCTCGGTACGAATAACTCGTACAACGGATTAGCAATCCGTCGCTTTAGTCCACTCAGCCATCTCTCCCAATTACAAAAGGATAATTCATATGTGACGCGTGAAGTAAAGATTGATAAAAGTCTTTCTTTATCTTTCTTTTCTTTATTCTTTTCTTTATCTTTCTTTTCTTTATTCTATATATATACGAATTTTATCAGCAATTGCATTTAGATAAGGATTCGAAACAGATATCTCCAATAGAAAGAGTACCTCTTTGATTTCGTACGAAAGGTTCTTTTATTCCCCCGGCCTGGCCAGTACCTATACCTAGCCAGGCCATTCCTTGTTTTGTTCCAATGAATCATAGATCAAATGATTTATCTGATTTGAAAACGAAAATACTTGTTATTGAAGCAGCAAGAAGGGCTATTTCCATTCCTATGACAGGAGTGTCATTTCTTATTATTCTTTGTTTTTCCTTTTATCGATTGACTTACTTTACTGGAATAAAAAAAATGGAGTTATGGATTCTTCCACAATTCAACTTATTTTTATGTTCCGACTTCAATGGCTCTTTCGGGCCGGAACTGTCAGTAACGATTCCCCCAGCAAAAGAAAAGATATAACTTGTTATTTAAATGAACCTTCTTCTCCTATTTCATTAAGTCCCCCGTCGGAACACGTCAGCACTCACTCCAATTTTCATGATTCTGATCCTATCTTGATTACGTCTCACTCCCTTGTTCGACAAATGGTCCATTCATATA